TCCTTATTTATGTAGGAGCTATAAATGTTTTAATTATTTTTGCTGTGATGTTCATGAATTGTTCAGACTATTATGATTACGAAGATTTTCAGCTTTGGACCGTTGGGGATGGGGTTACTTCAATGGTTTGTACAAGTCTTTTTATTTCACTAATTACTATTATTCCAGATACGTCCTGGTATGGGATCATTTGGACTACAAAATCAAACCATATTTTAGAGCAAGATTTGATAAGTAATAGTCAACAAATTGGAATTCATTTATCAACAGATTTTTTTCTTCCATTTGAACTCATTTCAATAATTCTTTTAGTCGCTTTAATAGGTGCAATTGCTATAGCTCGTCAATAAGAAATCTTTCCTCAAATGAGGAATTCAAATACAATTCAAAAAAATGTTCGAATTCTTTAATTTGAGTGCCTGTCTAAAACGAAAATCGAATAGATTTCGTTTTCTATTGATCTATTCCCAATACATTCCATTGTTTTCTTCCATACGTGTTAGAATCGACTGGATTTAATTATATTATTGTTCAGATTGAAATGAATCAAGATTGATAAGGAGTTGGTTAATGATGCTTGAACATGTACTTGTTTTGAGTGCCTATTTATTTTCTATTGGTATTTATGGATTGATCACAAGTCGAAATATGGTTAGAGCCCTTATGTGTCTTGAACTTATATTAAATTCAGTTAATATAAATTTTGTAACGTTTTCTGATATGTTTGATAATCGTCAATTAAGAGGAGACATTTTCTCCATTTTTGTTATAGCTATTGCAGCCGCTGAAGCAGCTATTGGATTAGCTATTGTTTCATCCATTTTTCGTAACAGAAAATCAACTCGTATTAACCAATCCAATTTGTTGAATAAATAAGAATTTGTTGAATAAATAATATTAATCACAGGCAAGGAAATTCAAATATTCATAAATTCCTTCCAATCAGCAGGTTGGATACGGGTAAGGTATTATCGTGTTTGCCAAAACATAAGAAATCAAAGTACTTTTGCCCTTGCTCATAAACAATTCAAGTACATTGATTCTGATCACTCATTGATTCGTCTGGTATCTAAATACAGGATTTATTTAGAAGTTAGTTTACTAGACCGAAAATTTAGGATGTTAAAAAATCTATAGATCCAATGTCACACTCAGTAAAGATTTATGATACATGTATAGGATGTACTCAATGTGTCCGGGCGTGCCCCACCGATGTATTAGAAATGATACCCTGGGACGGATGTAAAGCTAAACAAATAGCTTCTGCTCCAAGGACCGAGGACTGTGTTGGTTGTAAGAGATGTGAATCCGCCTGTCCAACGGATTTCTTGAGTGTTCGAGTTTATTTATGGCATGAAACAACCCGCAGTATGGGTCTAGCTTATTGATACGTTTCATAAAACTCTACTTAAAATCCATTTTCTTTTTTTTACCGATAAAATTCGTGCTCAAAAAAAATCAAAATAGTTTGAGCACGAATTTTTATGGCCCAAGTGTATCTTGTCTTTACTACGAATCATTTTCCTTTCTTAACAATAATTGTAGTTTTGCCAATATTTGCGGGTTCCTTAATTTTCCTTCTTCCACATAGGGGCAATAGAGTAATTCGTTGGTATACTATATGTATATGTATGTTAGAACTTCTTCTAATGACTTATGTATTTTGTTATCATTTCCAATCGGATGATTCATTAATCCAACTAGGGGAGGATTATAACTGGATCCGTTTTTTTGATTTCCATTGGAGATTAGGAATAGATGGACTCTCTATAGGACCCATTTTACTGACGGGATTCATCACTACTTTAGCTACTTTAGCGGCTTGGCCAGTTACTCGAGATTCTCGATTATTTAATTTCCTGATGTTAGCAATGTATAGTGGACAAATTGGATTGTTTTCTTCTCGGGACCTTTTACTTTTTTTCCTCATGTGGGAGTTAGAATTAATTCCCGTTTATCTACTTGTATCCATGTGGGGAGGAAAAAAACGTCTCTACTCAGCTACCAAATTTATTTTGTACACAGCAGGGGGTTCTGTTTTTCTTTTACTGGGAGTTCTGGGTATCGGTTTATATGGTTCTAATGAACCAACATTAAATTTTGACATATTATCCAACCAAGCCTATCCCTTGGCTTTGGAAATAATATTATACGTTGGATTTTTTATTGCTTTTGCTGTCAAATTACCAATCATACCACTACATACATGGTTACCAGATACCCACGGAGAAGCACATTATAGTACTTGTATGCTTCTAGCCGGAATCTTATTAAAAATGGGAGCTTATGGATTAGTTCGGATCAACATGGAATTATTTCCTCATGCTCATTCTATATTTTCTCCTTGGTTAATGATAGTAGGCGCAATGCAAATAATCTATGCAGCTTCAACATCTCTCGGTCAACGGAATTTAAAAAAAAGAATAGCCTATTCCTCTGTATCTCATATGGGTTTCATAATTATAGGAATTGGTTCTATCACCGATATGGGGCTCAACGG